TTAAAAATAAGCTAAATTTAAGCTTTTGGACTCATACTTCAAATATAAAGAATCTTCTTTTTTTTAAAAATAAAGTGCCTGATTAAAGGATTATTCTGATAGGATAAATTAAGTAGAATTCTACCTTTATTATACCTTATAGAATTAAACTATATCTAATAATTTCAAAAATTATTGTGCATCTTACACTAAAATATATTAAAAAAATTTTCTTTATGAATTTTCAATTCATATTTATTTTATTATATTAATTTTATTTATTTTTAATTCAAATAAAATATTTTTCTTATTTATTTTATTTTTTAGAACTTTAATTTCTATTTCATCAAATTCCTGATTTGGTTGTTGAATTGGATTAGAAATCAATTTATTAAGATTTATCCCCCTAATCTCCAATTCAAATAATTTGTTAGCTAATGAAGCTTCTTTAAAATATTTTTTAACCCAATCCATTGCTTCAGTTAATTTTTTATTTATAATTTTATTTAAATTATTTTTTTTTAAAAATTTTTTTTTTAATAACTTTATAGCAATTATAATAAATTCTTCCATACTTATAAAAATAGGAGCTGCCCCATTCCATTTTTGATTCCCCACAGTTGCTGAAGGATTGTCATGGCTAAATAATTTTATTTTAATATCTTGACAAAAAATTTCCCCTATAATTTTATTATCATATTATTTTAACCAAAAATTTTTACTTTTAATTCTACTTTTAAATAGAATTATTGGAGCTATTGGAGGGTTTAGACAAACTTCTTTACGAAAAATTTTAGCTTTTTCTTCAATTAATAACCTAAGATGAATCTTAACTTCAATATTAATTAGAGAAAATTTATGAATATTTTATTTTTTTTTTTATTCTTTTTTAATTATAATTATATGTTTTTTTTTTAATATATTTAATATATTTTTTATTAATCAAATTTATATTTTAAATTTTAATCCATTAATTAAATTTTCATTAATAATTAACATACTTTCTTTAGGGGGGCTACCTCCATTGATTGGATTTTTCCCTAAATGAATAATTATTAATTTTTTATTATATAACAATTTAAAAATTATTAGATTTATTTTTATTATAATAAGTTTAATTCTATTATTTTTTTATATCCGTATTTTTTATGCATCTTTTATATTAAATTATATAAAATTAAAATGAATAAAAACTTTTATTAAAAATTTAAATTTTAACTTAATTAATTTATTTTCAATAATTTCTATTATAGGAATACTTTTAAGAACCTTTTTTTTTTACTAAAAAAGGTTTTAAGTTAAATTAAAACTAATAATCTTCAAAATTATTTATAAAAATCATTTTTAAGCCTTAGTAATTTTTATTACTACTTAAAATTTGCAATTTTATATCATTTATTGAATATAAAGCTTTAATAAAATTAATAAAAGAGAAATATTCTCGTTAATAAATTTACAATTTACCGCTTAAAATTCTCAGCCATTTTATTTAATTAGCGAAAATGATTTTTTTCCACAAATCATAAAGATATTGGAACTTTATATTTTATTTTTGGAATTTGGGCAGGAATAATTGGGACTTCCCTTAGTTTATTAATTCGTGCTGAATTAGGGAATCCAGGATCACTAATTGGAAATGATCAAATCTATAATACTATTGTAACTGCCCATGCATTTATCATAATTTTTTTTATAGTCATACCAATCATAATTGGAGGATTTGGTAATTGACTTATTCCTTTAATATTAGGAGCCCCTGATATAGCTTTCCCACGTATAAATAATATAAGTTTTTGATTACTCCCTCCATCATTAATACTTTTAATTTCAAGAAGAATTGTAGAAAATGGAGCTGGAACAGGATGAACAGTTTACCCCCCTTTATCTTCTAATATTGCGCATAGAGGTAGATCAGTAGATTTAGCTATTTTTTCTCTTCATTTAGCTGGTATCTCCTCAATTTTAGGAGCTGTTAATTTTATTACTACTATTATTAATATACGACCAAATAAAATATCATTTGATCAAATACCTTTATTCGTATGAGCTGTTGGAATTACAGCACTTTTATTACTTTTATCTCTTCCAGTCTTAGCAGGAGCAATCACTATACTTTTAACAGATCGTAATTTAAATACTTCCTTTTTTGACCCAGCGGGAGGAGGAGACCCTATTTTATACCAACATTTATTTTGATTTTTTGGGCATCCAGAAGTGTATATTTTAATTTTACCAGGATTTGGAATAATTTCTCATATTATTTCTCAAGAAAGAGGTAAAAAAGAAACATTTGGGTCTTTAGGAATAATCTATGCTATAATGGCTATTGGATTGCTTGGGTTCATTGTTTGAGCTCATCATATATTTACTGTAGGAATAGATATTGATACTCGAGCTTATTTCACTTCAGCTACTATAATTATTGCAGTTCCAACAGGAATTAAAGTTTTTAGTTGACTAGCAACTCTTCATGGAACTCAAATTAATTATAGACCTTCAATATTATGAAGTTTAGGATTTGTATTTTTATTTACAGTAGGAGGATTGACAGGAGTTATTTTGGCTAATTCATCTATTGATGTCACTCTTCATGATACTTATTATGTAGTAGCACATTTTCATTATGTTTTATCAATAGGGGCTGTATTTGCTATCTTAGGGGGATTTATTCACTGATACCCTTTATTTACTGGGTTATCTTTAAACCCTTACCTACTAAAAATTCAATTTATTTCAATATTTATTGGAGTAAATTTAACTTTTTTCCCTCAACATTTTTTAGGCCTAGCTGGAATACCTCGACGATACTCAGATTACCCAGATATATTTATATCATGAAATATTATTTCAACATTAGGATCTTATATTTCATTTTTTTCAACTTTATTTATACTTATTATTATTTGAGAATCAATAATTAATTATCGAATTATTTTATTTCCTTTAAATATACCCTCATCTATTGAATGATATCAAAATTTGCCTCCAGCTGAACATTCTTATAATGAATTACCTATTTTAAGTAATTTCTAATATGACAGATTTATGTGATGGATTTAAACCCCATTTATAAAGGAATTTTCCTTTTTTTAGAAATAGCAACATGATCAAATTTTAATTTACAAAACGCAAGATCCCCTTTAATAGAACAAATTATTTTTTTTCATGATCATACTTTAATTATTTTAATTATAATTACTATTATAGTAGGATATTTAATAATAAATTTATTTTTCAATAAATTTGTAAATCGATTTCTTTTAGAAGGACAATATATTGAACTAATTTGAACTATTTTACCAGCAATCACTTTAATTTTTATTGCTCTACCTTCCCTTCGACTTTTATACCTTTTAGATGAAATCAATAATCCTTTGATTACTTTAAAATCTATTGGACATCAATGATATTGAACATATGAATACTCAGATTTTAAAAATATTCAATTTGATTCCTACATAACTCAACCTGAAAAAAATAACAATTTTCGTTTATTAGATGTTGATAATCGAATTGTTATTCCTATAAACAATCAAATTCGAATTTTAATTACAGCTTCTGATGTAATTCACTCTTGAACTATTCCTTCATTAGGTGTTAAAGTAGACGCTAACCCTGGACGACTAAATCAAAGTAATTTTTTTATTAATCGTCCAGGTCTATTTTTTGGCCAATGTTCAGAAATTTGTGGAACTAATCATAGATTTATACCTATTGTAATTGAAAGTATTCATGTTAAAAATTTTATTAATTGAATCAATAATTATTCTTCATTAAGTGACTGAAAGCAAGTATTGGTCTCTTAAACCACTATATAGTAAATTAGCAATTACTCTTAATGAAAAGAATTAGTTAAAAAAAAAATAACATAAATATGTCAAATTTAAATTATTATGAATAATAATATTCTTTTATCCCTCAAATAATACCTATTAATTGAATATTTTTTTTAATATTATTTATTACTGTATTTATTTTATTTAATATATTTAATTTTTATATCATTAATTTTAAAAATAATAAAATAAACTTTAATAATAATTTTTCTAAAAATTTAAGTTGAAAATGATAAATAATTTATTTTCAATTTTTGATCCTTCTACTAATATCTTCAATCTTCCTTTTAATTGACTAAGAATTTTCTTTGGATTAATATTTATCCCTTTCATGTACTGATTTTTACCAAATCGTCATTTTTATTTATGAAATTTTATTTTAATTAAATTACATAATGAATTTAAAATTTTATTAGGAAATTTCAACTCTAAAGGATCAACTTTTATTTTTATTTCCCTATTTACATTTATTTTATTTAATAATTTTTTAGGATTATTCCCATATATTTTTACAAGAACTAGTCATCTTTCTTTATCTTTATCAATTTCTTTACCTTTATGATTAAGATTTATATTATATGGCTGAATTAATAATTCACAACATATATTTGCTCATATAATTCCTCAAGGAACCCCAAATATCTTAATACCTTTTATAGTTATAATTGAAACTATTAGAAATATTATTCGACCAGGAACATTAGCAGTTCGATTAACTGCAAATATAATTGCAGGTCATTTATTAATAACGTTATTAAGTAACACTGGGAATAAACTTAATATTTACTTAATTTTTTTTTTAATCTTTGTTCAAATTTTATTATTAATTTTAGAATCTGCAGTTGCGGTTATTCAATCTTATGTAATTTCAATCCTTAGTACATTATACTCTAGAGAAGTAAATTAATGTCTAATCATAATCATCCTTATCATTTAGTAGATTTTAGCCCTTGACCTTTAACAGGAGCTATTGGAGTTCTCACTTTGGTATCAGGAATAACAAAATGATTCCATAATTTTAATATAAATTTAATTATAATTGGTTATTTAATTATTATTTTAACTATATTTCAATGATGACGAGATATTTGTCGTGAAGGAACCTTCCAAGGAAAACATACTATTTTAGTATCAAAAGGTTTACGCTGAGGTATAATCTTATTTATTATCTCTGAAGTATTTTTTTTCCTCTCATTTTTTTGGGCTTTTTTTCATAGAAGATTATCCCCTAATATTGAAATTGGGAATATATGACCCCCAATAAGAATTAATCCATTTAATCCTTTTCAAATTCCGTTACTTAATACAATTATTTTAATTTCTTCAGGAATTACTGTAACATGAGCCCATCATTCTTTAATAGAAAATAATTATTCCCAAACTAGTCAAAGTTTATTTATTACTATTTTATTGGGAATTTATTTCTCTATTCTTCAAGGATATGAATACTTTGAAGCTTCATTTACTATTGCAGATAGAATTTATGGGGCTACATTTTTTATAGCAACAGGTTTCCATGGAATTCATGTTATTATTGGAACGACTTTTTTATTAATTTGTTTCATACGTCATTTAAATAATCACTTTTCTCAAAATCATCATTTTGGATTTGAAGCAGCTGCATGATATTGACATTTTGTAGATGTGGTATGATTATTCCTTTATATCTCAATTTATTGATGAGGAAATTAATTATTTATATAATATATTTAGTATATTTGACTTCCAATCAAAAAGTTTAATTCTTTATTTAATATAAATAATTAATATATTATTTTTTATTAACTTAATTATTTTTATTATCTCAAATATTATAATATTTTTATCTTTTATTTTATCTAAAAAATCTTTTATAGACCGAGAAAAATGTTCTCCATTTGAATGTGGATTTGACCCTTTATCCATCGCTCGTATCCCATTTTCTTTACATTTTTTTTTAATTACAGTAATTTTTTTAATTTTCGATGTAGAAATTGCTCTAATTTTTCCTATTATCCCTATTTTTAAAAAAGTTAATTTTTTAATTTGATGCCAAATGAGATTTTTTTTTACTATTATTTTATTATTAGGACTCTATCATGAATGAAATCAAAATATACTCAACTGAACTTATTAACCATTTATAAATAATATCAATAAAATAAATTTAAGGATTTTAGTTTAAAAAAAACTTTTAATTTGCAATTAAAGAATATTGAAACTCAATTTATCTTAAATAAGAAGCAAAATGCATTTAATTTCGACTTAAAAAATAGAGTTTTATTACTCCTTATTTAATTTTGTTTTTAATCAAAAAAAAAATTCACTTAATTGAAACCAAAAAGAGGTATATCACTGTTAATGATATTATTGAATTTAAAATTCCAATTAAATTTAATAAGAAGTATAAAATTTAAATTTAAGCTGCTAACTTAAATTTTAGTGGTTAAACTCCATTAATATTTCTAATTAATATATATATATATATATATATATTATATAATTTATATAGTTTAAAATAAAACTTTACATTTTCATTGTAAAAATAAAAAAATTTTTTTTATAAATATCTTTATCTAAAAATTTAATAATTTCCTTAATATCTTCAATATCATACTCTTTATCTATAAGCTATTTAGATTAATAATTAAAAATAAAAATTATTAAAAATATAAATAGTATTCATAAAATAAATCTAAATAAATAAATTTTAAAATTATTTATTTGAAAGATAATATAGAAAATAGAATAATTTTTTATAATATTATAAATTCCTTGCCCTCTATATATTTCTCTTCACCCTATATCTAAAAATTTTAATATATTTTTTCCTAACAATAAAATTTTATAATTTAAAGTATAAGTAGATAAATTTGGTAAAAATCATATTATACATGAAAAATTTCTTAAATTATAACTAATTAAAAATTTATTAATTCTATAAATTTTTATCCGACTAACTATTACCCCTATTAACCCCCCTAATGAAATAACATAAATTACTATTACTTTTATACTAAAAGATAAATAAATTACACTAGGATAATAAAAAATTATTCATCTTAATAATCTACCTCTTAATACTCTTATTATTATTAATATAAATATACTTTTTAATATAACATAATCTTCTTCATATAAATTAAAACTAGATATTAAATTAAAATTACTAATTATTAAATATATCATTAAACGAATTGTGTAAGCTATAGTTAACCCCGTAGAAATATAGTATAAAAAATAAATGAAAAAGTTTAAATTACTTATACTAATTATTTCTAAAATTATATCCTTAGAATAAAACCCAGATATAAAAGGCAACCCACATAATGCTATATTTGATATTAATAAACATAAAGAAGTTAAAGGTAAATAAAATCTTATCCCTCCTATGTAACGAATATCTTGAATATCATTTATTATATGAATAATTACTCCTGCACATAAGAATAATAAAGCTTTAAATATAGCATGAGTTAATAAATGAAAAAAAGCTAAATTAGGTATACCTATACTTAAAATTCTTATCATTAAACCTAATTGACTTAAAGTTGATAAAGCAATAATTTTTTTTAAGTCATATTCATAATTAGCTGAAACTCCAGACATAAATATAGTTAAACATGATAATAACAATAAAATTTTAAAAAACATTATGTCTAATAATAAAAAATTAAATCGAATTAATAAATAAATCCCTGCAGTAACTAAAGTTGAAGAATGAACCAAAGCAGATACTGGAGTTGGAGCTGCTATTGCAGCAGGTAACCAAGATCTAAAAGGAATTTGAGCTCTTTTAGTTATTGCAGCTAAAATAACTATTCTCCCAATAATTATTATAGAAAAATCATTTTGCATAAAATATAAGTAAAAAATATAGTTTCAACTCCCATAATTAATTATTCAAGCTACTACTATTAAAATACAAACATCCCCAATACGATTTGATAAAGCAGTTAATATCCCTGCATTATAAGATTTAATATTTTGATAATAAATTACTAAACAATAGGAAACTAATCCTAACCCATCCCATCCAAGAAAAATTCTAATAATATTAGGTCTAATAATTAATAAAATTATAGAAAAAACGAATAATAAAACTAAAATAATAAATCGATTTAAATTTTTTTCAGATCTTATATATCTTTTTCTATAATAAATAACTATTGAAGAAATTAAAAAAACAAATCTCATAAATAATAAAGATATCCAATCTAAAATAATAGATATTCTAATTACTTTTGAATTTAAAGTTATTAATTCTCATTCTAAAAAAATTATTACATTATATGTAATAAAATTAATAGCAAAAAAAAAAATTGTTAAACTAAAAAAAAATAAAAAAAAAAAACTAGTGAAACAAATAGAATATTTATTATTATTAATAATTTAAAATGATAATAATCATATTTTTGATACCACAAATCAATATTTTTTATAAATTATTTAAATAAATTCAGATTATTCTATAATCTACTTTGATAATTAAAATATTTAAAGGTAATCAATGTAAGATTAAAATTAAATACTCACGAGATACCCCAGTGTAAAATCTATAAATTCCTAAGTTATATTTTCCATGCTGCACAAAAGAATACAAATAAAGTCTATACCCAGCTCTAAAAAAAGAAATTAAAACTAATATAATTATGCTTAACCAAGATCAACTTACTAATCTATTGATTAATCTAATTTCTCCTAATAAATTTAATGAAGGTGGGGCAGCTATATTAGAAGATAATAATAAAAACCATCATAAACATATTGAAGGTAAAAAATTTATTATTCCTTTATTAATATAAAGTCTTCGACTTCTTAGTCGCTCATAATTTATATTAGCTAAACAAAATAAACCAGAAGAACATAGCCCATGCCCAATTATTATAACATAAGAACCTAAATACCCTCAATAATTTATAGTTATTACCCCTCCAATTACTAACCCTATATGTCTTACTGAAGAATAAGCGATTAATGACTTAATATCAACTTGGCAAAAACATTTTAATCTAACATAAAATCCTCCCATTAATCTAATGATAATTCAAATAAAATTTATTTTTAACCCAATTTCTTGGAAAATAATTATTATTCGTAAAAGTCCATACCCCCCTAATTTTAACATAACCCCAGCTAAAATTATAGAGCCAGAAACAGGAGCTTCAACATGAGCTTTAGGTAATCATAAATGAACAAAATATATAGGTATTTTCACTAAAAAAGCTATAACTATTGAAATATATAATAAAAAATAATTTATATTATAAAATTTTATAAAATATATTATTATACAATTTATTTCTATATACATATATATAACTCCTAATAGTAAAGGAAGAGAAGCAAATATAGTATAGAATAATAAATATGCCCCCGCTTGAATTCGTTCAGGTTGATACCCTAACCCAACAATTAACATTAAAGTAGGAATTAATCTTCTTTCAAAAAATAAATAAAATATAAATAAATTTATTGTTCTAAAAGTTAAATATAAAAAACCTAATAAAATAATAACATTTGAAAGAAAAAATCTTTCATAAAATTTTTTTTTTAATAAATTTTCTCTTGCTATAATTATTATTACACAAATTCAAATTCTTAATAAAATTAAGCCAAAAGAAATAAAATCACAACCAAATATATAACTTAAATTATTAAAATTTAATAAATTTATATTTAAATTTATAAATAAAAATATTATTAAAAATAAAATTATTTGAATTATTCAAAATAAATTTTTTACTAAACATAAAGGAAGTATAAAAATTATTATTATTAAAAATTTTATCATTTGTTAAATTAAATTTATTATTTAATTATTATAATAAATTGAATCTTTGAAAATAATCATGTCCATGAGTTCGAATTATTGAAACTAAAATAGATAGCCCTAAAGCTCCTTCACAAACTGTAAAAACTAAAAATACTATCAATATATATATATCATAATTATTATATATTAAAAATATTACAAAAAAAAAAAATAAACCTAAAACAATAAATTCTAAACTCAATAAAACAATTAATAAATGTTTATGCTTAGAAACAAAAATTATATTCCCTATAAAAAACATAACAATAACCAATATTAAATTATTTATTATCATTAATAATATTTAGTTTTTATAATTTAAAAAAAAATAGTGGTCTTGTAAATCAAAATTAAGAACTTTCTTTAAAAACTTCAAAGGAAAAGATTATTCTTTATCTATAATTTCCAAAATTATTATTTTTATAAAATATCCATTGATATAATAAAAGCAGTTATCTCATCATCATTATTTTTTTTTTCTTTTTCTATATTTTTTTTTAATCATCCTTTAAGAATAATATTATTAATTTTGGCCCAAACATTTTTAATTTGTTTAATTTCAGGGGCCATAATTGAAACTTATTGATTTTCTTATATTTTATTTTTAACTTTTTTAGGGGGGTTATTAGTATTGTTTATTTATATTTCTAGAATTGCTTCAAATGAAATATTTAAGTTTAATAATTTTATTAAAATCATACCTTTTTATATTATTTTCTTAATAATTGCTGTGTATATAGGGTATAAAAATATTTTTTGATTAAATTTTTTCATTAATATTGAAATAGATAATTATTTTAATTATTTATTATTCATTAATAATGAAAATTTATTAAATATTACTAAATTATATAATAATCAAACATTTTTAATAATAATAATAATAATAATTTATTTATTCATTACTTTAGTAACAGTAGTAAAAATTACTAATATTTTTTATGGCCCTCTACGTTCAAACTTTTAATTTTACAAATGATAAATTTTTTTAAGCCAATTCGTAAATCTCACCCTATTTTAAAAATTATTAATGGGTCATTAATTGATCTGCCTTCTCCATCTAATATTTCTTCTTGGTGAAATTTTGGGTCTCTTCTTGCATTATGTTTAATAATTCAAGTATTAACTGGTTTATTTTTAACCATATATTATACTGCTAACATTGAAATAGCATTTCAAAGTGTTAATTATATCTATCGAAATGTTAATTATGGATGATTAATCCGGAATCTCCATGCAAATGGAGCATCATTTTTTTTTATTTGTATTTATTTTCATATTGGACGAGGGATTTATTATGAATCTTTTAATTTAAAATATACATGAATAATTGGAATTATAATTTTATTTTTATTGATAGCAACAGCTTTTATAGGGTATGTTTTACCTTGAGGACAAATATCTTTCTGAGGGGCTACTGTAATTACTAATCTTTTTTCAGCGATTCCATATTTAGGAAATACTTTAGTTAATTGAATCTGGGGAGGATTCGCAGTAGATAATGCCACCTTAACCCGATTTTATACTTTCCATTTTTTATTCCCATTTATTTTAATAATATTATCAATAATTCATCTTTTATTTTTACATCAAACAGGCTCAAATAATCCATTAGGTATAAATAGAAATTTTGATAAAATTCCATTTCACCCATATTTTACTTTTAAAGATTTAATTGGATTTATTATTTTATTATTTTTATTAACTTTATTAACTCTTACTAATCCTTATTTATTAAGAGACCCTGATAACTTTATTCCTGCAAATCCATTAGTTACCCCTATCCATATTCAACCAGAATGATATTTTTTATTTGCTTATGCAATTTTACGATCCATTCCTAATAAATTAGGAGGAGTCATTGCTTTAGTTATATCAATTTTAATTTTAATTATCTTACCTTTTACGTTTAATAAAAAAATACAAGGAATTCAATTTTATCCTATTAATCAAATGCTTTTTTGATTTATAATTATAACTGTAATTCTTTTAACATGAATTGGAGCTCGCCCTGTTGAAGAGCCATTTATTTTAATCAGACAAATTTTAACAATCTTATATTTTTCATATTTTATTATTAATCCTTTATTAAATAAAATTTGAGATAAAATAATTTTTAATTATTAATTAATGTAATTAATGAGCTTGTAAATAAGCTTTTGTTTTGAAAACTTAAGAAAGAATAATTATTCTATTAATTTATACTAAAAATATTTTAATTAATATAAAAGAATTTTAATACCTAAATAAAGTAATAAAAAATTTAAAGAAATAGGAAGATATCTTTTCCAGGCTAAATATATTAGTTTATCATAACGATAACGAGGTAAAGTTCCTCGCACTCAAATAAATAAAAACGAAATAAATACTAACTTTAAGTAAAAAAAAATTCTTAATAAATATCCTCCTATATATAATACAATAAATAATAAACTTATAAATAAAATTCTTGAATATTCTGCTAAAAAAATTAAAGCAAATCCTCCGCTTCTATATTCAATATTAAACCCTGAAACTAATTCTCTTTCTCCTTCAGCAAAATCAAAAGGAGTTCGATTAGTCTCAGCTAATCTAGAAGAGAATCAAATTATTCTTAAAGGTATTATTAAAAAAATAAATCAAATTAAATTTTGATATTCTATAAACTTTAATAAATTAAAATCTATAATAAAAATAATTCTAGATAGTATAATTAAAGCTAAACTTACTTCGTAAGAGATAGTTTGGGCAATAGCCCGTAACCCCCCTAATAAAGAATAATTAGAATTGGAAGATCAACCTGCAATTATTACTAAATAAACCCCTAATCTTGTACAACAAAAAAAAAATAATAACCCTAAATTAAAAGAAATTAAATTAAAATAATAAGGAATTATCAACCACAAAATTAAAGATAATATAAAACTAATTACAGGAGAAAAAATATACCCTATATAATTAGAAAAATTTGGATAAATTTGTTCTTTAGAAAATAACTTAATAGCATCTGAAAAAGGCTGTAATAACCCTATTAACCCTAATTTATTGGGCCCTTTACGAATTTGAATATAACCTAAAATTTTACGTTCTAATAAAGTTAGATAAGCAACTCCAATTAAAACCCCTAAAATTAAGATCATATAACCAATAATTAATAAAACTGTATCATATATTATCATTTACTATTTATATAATTGACAATTTTTATATATTCTTGATTTCTAAAATCATCACATTTATCTGCCAAAATAGTTTTATTATAATTTTTTTTTTTTAAAAAAATTATAGTAAAATTTTTAATAAAATTCATAAAACTATAAAAATGTTTTTTAAATACTAAATCCTTTCGTACTATAATATTTTAAATTATTAAAGATAGAAACCAACCTGGCTTACACCGGTTTGAACTCAGATCATGTAAGATTTTAATGATCGAACAGATCAAAATTTTAAACTTTTGCATTTAAATTTTATCTTAATCCAACATCGAGGTCGCAAACTATTTTTTTTATTTGAACTAAAAAATATAATTACGCTGTTATCCCTAAGGTAATTTTTTCTTCTAATCAAAAATTTTGGATCAATTAAATCATTTACTTATGATTTTTTTTTTTAAAAAAAGTTAATTAAATTTTTTTATCACCCCAACATAATAAAAATAAATATTAAAATTTTAACCTTAAAAAAAATATAAAAATTTATTTTTATAAAACTCTATAGGGTCTTCTCGTCTTTTAATCAAATTTTAACTTTTTAATTAAAAAATTAAATTCAAAATATTTATTAAGAAACAGCTTATATTTCATTCAATCTTTCATACAAGCCCCTAATTAAGAGGCTAATGATTATGCTACCTTTGTACAGTCAAATTACTGCAGCCCTTTAATTTCATCAGTGGGCAGATTAGACTTTATATATTAAACAAAAAGACATGTTTTTGATAAACAGGTGAATATAAAATTTTGCCGAATTCTTTTTATTAAATTTTAATAATTTTAAATAAAATTTTAATATTATTTATTATATACTAATTTTATCATTATATCTTATTTTTTTTTTACTAAAAATAATTTTTTTATAAAAAATTAATTTCTTAATTTAAATTTTTTTTTTAATAAAATTTTTTATAAAAAATAAAAATTATTAAACAATATAAATTTTATAAATTTTAAAAATTTTATCAAATTTCATATAAAAATTTATTTTAAAGCTTATCCCTTAAAATATTTAAATTATAGTTATAAAATAATTTTTTTTTATTTTTCACTTTAAAAATATTATAATTTTAAAATTAAATTTTTTTCTAAAAAAACTAGATATCTTAAAAAACGATTAACATTTCATTTCTAATTAATTATATTAAATAATTATGCCACAATAACTTTATTAATTAATTAACCCTTTTTAATTCGAGAAATTTTAAAATTTAAATTTTAATTAATAAACTCTGATACACAAGATACGTCAAACAAAAACTACTTTTTTATAAATTTATTTTAACAATTATTTCAAAATTCATTCACATTACTTTTTACTATAAAAATTTTAATTTTTTCTATATAAATACTTTAACTCCCCAATTAAAGTAAATTATTTTAAAAATTTTTTTATTAATTTTTTTTTTTAATTTTCCCCTTATCCCCCCAAATTAATTAATATTAAATTAATACCTTTCCAATGTAAATGAAAAACTTTAAAAGCTTTAATTTGTTCTTTCTAGAAACACTTTCCAGTACCTCTACTTTGTTACGACTTATTCCAATTTAATTATGAAAGCGACGGGCAATATGTACATATTTTAAATTTAAATCATTTTATTAAATTAAATAAAATTACATTTAAATCCAATTTCATTTAATTATTACAAAATTATTTCCAATTAAATAAATTTATTGTAATCCATTATTAACTTAACTATAATCTGCATCTTGATCTGATTTAATTTTACTTTTAATTTTTAAATATTAATTTTTTTTAAAAATATTTTTATAACAACGATATACAAAATTAAAAAAAAAATTAAGTAAATTTATTCGTGGAATATCAATTATTAAACAGATTCCTCTAAATAAACTAAAATACCGCCAAATTATTTAAGTTTTAATATTAATATTTACTATTTTAATATTTTAAATTTAAATTTTAAATAATAGGGTATCTAATCCTAGTTTATTAGTAAAATTTATTAAAACATAAAAATTAATTATTTAATTAAAATAAAAATTTCACCTTATATTTTAATATTTTTAAATATTATTTTTATTATTATTTTTTATTATTAATATAATTTAATTTAATTTTTGTGTAACCGCAACTGCTGGCACAAAATTTGTTATAAATTTTTATATTACTAAATCTTAATTACTTAAATTTATTAAAAATAATTACTACCTACTACTTTGATATCAATATTTTTTAAATATTAATAATTTACTAAAATTTATATGTAAAATAAATAAATAATAAATTGCTCCAAACCATAAATAATTTTTTTTTTTTTTATTAGTAATAAAATAAGTATAGATTTTTTTTTTTTTTTTTTATGTTAAATATTTAATTTATATATAAATATTTTAATAATCTCTTTCCTAATTTATTTCTAATATTATTATTAAAAATTAATACGTAGATTCATCAATATATATTCATTTAAATAAAAATATATTTATATAATTAATAATAAATTAAGAGTTTTTAATATAATTATATTATATAAATTAATTAAATATTAATTTAATTATAATTATATTAATAATTTAAATATTTAATATATATGTATATATATATATATATATGCCCACACATACATACACATATGAATATACACATATAAATAATGGTTAAGAATTAATTTTAATCTTTGATAAAACCATGAGTAATAAATTTACATAAAAAAAAA